TTGTTGTTTGTTGTTGTTTGTTGTTGTTTGTTGTTGTTTGTTGTTGTTTGTTGTTGTTTGTTGTTNGNTNTNTNGNTTGTTGTTTGTTTGTTTTGTAGGGGAGTTTCTTTAATAAATTGTGATGTGATTAATGTAGATATGTATATGAAATGTGTGTTCTTGTGTTATTTGTGTTATTAATGTAATTTCGGCGGTAATGATAGATGAAAATATATGGAAAAAAAGTGAAAAAAATACGATACGAAGATGCAGTAAATATTTAGTTGAAAGTTACTAGTGTTGTTTAAGAAATTAGAGGAAGTGTAAAAGTAAGAAATTATGTCCAACAAGCATTCACTAAATAGCAGCATATTATAGGGTTAGTGGATACACCATAACCAAATGGAAAACAAAGTGCATCAGTGTTATGATGATTCCCCATACACGCAAACCGTCTCATTAATTAACTCCTGAGGACTAATAACCGACCGCAAACCATGTGATACACAGGCTTAACTTGAACTGCTCCCTGCTCTAGCTGGATGTGTCACCTGTGAAGACGCCCAAAAAAAAAAGGGAACCAACAGTGCTAAACCTTTTGGATGCCGCGATTAAGAGAGACAATGGTGATCTATAGCCAACCAGATGGCTCGGTGAAGTACAAGGAGAAGGGATTAACCAAGCTATGGCCCTGACATAGGAACCAGAGGCGCAAAAGTGCAAGTAGTGCTAGGGGTGTAGGGGGAAAGAATGGTCCTGAAGCTAGTAACGTAGGATCTTACTGACACCGGGTTGCTGATTTCACGTGAGAAGACCGACTAATAGATAACCTGGTCCGACAGCTACCGGTCCGGCGAGCAGGAACTGAGGTAGGTGGTCCTCGAACATTCACGGTCTGGTATTCGAGCACTTCCGTATCCAAGACATCCAGGAAAAGTTTAAGTTATCAGAGTTCATGGATTTAGTACGAAGAGAGTTTTGAGTGCTTATCTATCGAGCATGCAGTAATATTCCTTGAAAGTAGAACTGTACTANANNNAGNTNCATATCTANNTANATTTAAATGTATACAGTACATGCACTATATATTCCGTACATAATATAGCATTATAATGTGGTATATAATGTAATGTAGTCACGTACATGCCCTGGCTATATGTCGGGGGGGGTAGGGGGGGGGTCAGTACTATTGGGGGGAGTGGTCGGTATATTGTATCTTGTTGTTGGGTGTTTCTGTGGTTGAGGTTACAACGGCGGCTTTTCAAGCCGCAAGCCTTGGAGAAAAGCCAAGCAGGAACTGCTATGACTTATTTTGTGCTATTTTTGGGGTTATGCTTTGTTTTGGGGGGGTTAGCGGTTGCGTCTAATCCTTCACCGTATTATGGGGTAGTTGGTTTGGTAGTGGCTTCTGTTGTAGGGTGCGGATGACTGTTGAGTTTAGGGGTTTCTTTTGTATCATTGGTACTGTTTATAGTGTACTTGGGGGGAATATTGGTGGTTTTTGTATANTCTGTGTCTTTGGCTGCTGAGCCTTTTCCTGAGGCTTGGGGGGATTGACATGTTATAGGGTATGGCTTAGGTTTGGTTTTGGTACTTGGGGTTGGAGGGGTTGTTGGGGGTTTGGGTGAGGGATGAGAGTTGGGGGTGGTTACGGTTGATAGTGTGGGGGCATTTTTGGTTCGGTTGGATTTTGGTGGAGTGGCTATGTTTTATTCGTCGGGGGCTGGGATGTTTTTGGTGGCAGGGTGAGGGCTGTTGTTGACTTTGTTTGTGGTGTTGGAGGTTGTGCGGGGGTTGTCTCGTGGGGCAATTCGAGCGGTTAGGTGGGAGGTCAGAGAATAGTTTAGTTTAGAATACCAGCTTTGGGAGTTGGAGGTAGAGGTTTAAGTCCTCTTTTTCTGAGATGTAGGGTGGTGTGTTAGTAGAACTCTAAGAAGATGTGCAGTCTTCATTCTTTGGTTTACAAGACCAATGTTTTTATAAACTATTAGAGTGTTTTTAGTAATTGAGTATTTTGTTTTCTAGAGCTCCGGCTATGGGTAGGAGAATAAGGAGGATGGTGAAGTAGGTGAGGGAGGCTAGTTGGCCGATGATAATGAAGGGGTGTTCTACTGGTTGGCTACCGATTCATGTTAGGATGAGGAGGTTGGCGATTAGGAGTCAGAATAGTAGTTGGGAGATGGGGCGAAAGGTTATTGTACGTTGTTTAGATTTATGGAGTATGGGTGTCAGGAATAGGATTAATACGGAGGCTGCTAGGGCTAGTACTCCTCCTAGTTTGTTGGGGATTGAGCGTAGGATGGCGTAGGCGAATAGGAAATATCATTCTGGTTTGATGTGTGGAGGCGTTACTAATGGGTTGGCTGGAGTGAAGTTTTCTGGATCTCCTAGAAGGTTAGGTGAGAATAAGGCTAGTATTGTTAGTGGTAGGAATATGAGTGTAAAGCCTAGAATATCTTTTAGGGAGAAGTAGGGGTGGAATGGAATTTTGTCGCAGTTTGATGTGATTCCTAGGGGGTTGTTTGAGCCAGATTCGTGGAGGAAGGTTAGGTGGATTAGGGTGAGGCCTGCAATTATAAAGGGGAGGAGGAAGTGTAGGGCAAAAAATCGGGTTAGTGTGGGGTTGTCTACTGAGAAGCCTCCTCAGGCCCATTCAACTAGGGTTTGTCCGATGTATGGGATTGCTGAGAATAGGTTGGTAATGACTGTAGCCCCTCAGAAAGATATTTGTCCTCATGGTAGGACATATCCTACGAAGGCAGTTGCTATGAGGGTGAGTAGGAGTACGATTCCTGTGTTTCAGGTTTCTTTGTAGAGGTAGGAACCATAGTAGAGTCCTCGTCCGATGTGGAGGTAAATACAGATGAAGAAGAGTGAGGCGCCATTTGCATGTAGGTTGCGAATTAGTCAGCCGTATTGTACGTTTCGGCATATGTGGGCGACGGATGAGAAGGCTAGGGTTGTGTCTGCAGTGTAATGTATAGCTAGTAGTAGGCCGGTTAGGATTTGTGTTGCTAGGCAGATGCCTAGTAATGAGCCGAAGTTTCATCAGGCAGAAATGTTCGGTGGAGTGGGTAGATCGATTAGGGAGTTGTTGACTATTTTTAGTAGGGGGTGGGATTTTCGGAGGTTTGGGGCCATTAGATTCTTGGGGTTTAGCGTGTTGATAAGAGGAGAATGAGAGTAGATAAGGCGAAAGAGCTTAGGTAGGCTTTGATTAGTCCGGTGTGTAGGGTTGTTGAAGCTTTGGTTGCAGTGAGTTGGAGGTCGGCAAGTCCTTCGGGGCCTATTTTTTTGTATCATGATAGGTCGATGAGGTGGGAGGCGATTTTTTGTCCGCTGTTTAGGAGGATTGTGGAGTTAGGACGATGGGTTAGAAGGTTGAAGTATCCTAGGGTAGTTGAGAAGTTTAGGAGGGAGTGTTGTTTTGGTTGGGTTAGGTTATGCGCTATGTTTGAAAGTTCTAGGGCTAGGATAGCGCCAAGGATTGTGATGGTGATGGCTGCTGTTTTTGTTAGTGTAGGCATGGTTATTGGAGGGGTTTTTACAGGTGGGATGTATGATGTGATGAGTAGGCCGGCTATGATGCTGCCTAGTGCAAGGCGGGTGATTGGGTTGATTGTTGCGGGGTCGTTTTCGTTTATTGGGGTTGTTGTAGGGATGCGGGTGGTTCCTGTTTGAACTAAGAGAGTTATGCGTAGGGTATAAGTTGCGGTGAAGGTTGTTGCTAGGAGAGCTAATAGTAGTGCTCAGGTGTTTAGGTAGGATGTGTTTAGATTTTCAATAATAGGGTCTTTTGAATAAAATCCAGCTAGAAATGGGGTTCCCATTAGGGCTAGGTTGCCAATAGTTAGGCAAGATGTTGTTGTTGGGAGTGTTTTTTGTAGGCCCCCTATCTTTCGAATGTCTTGTTCTCCGTTGAGGTTGTGGATGATTGATCCTGAGCAGAGGAATAGTATGGCTTTGAAGAAGGCATGTGTTGAAATGTGGAAGAAGGCTAGTTGTGGGAGGTTTAGTCCGATGGTAACTATTATTAGGCCTAGTTGGCTTGATGTAGAGAATGCAATGATTTTTTTGATGTCGTTTTGTGTAAGAGCACATGTAGCTGCAAATAGTGTGGATAGGGCTCCTAGGCAGAGGCAAATGGAGAGGGCGGTTTGGTTGTTTTCAAGTATTGGATGGGTGCGGATAAGTAGGAAAATTCCGGCTACTACCATAGTGCTTGAGTGGAGTAGGGCAGAGACTGGGGTTGGACCTTCTATGGCAGCTGGTAGTCAGGGGTGAAGACCAAATTGAGCTGACTTTCCTGCAGCAGCGAGGATAAGCCCTAGCAGGGGAAGTGTTGGAGTTTGGGTTGGGGAGAAGGTTTGTTGGATTTCTCAGGTGTTTGTGGTCATAGCAAGTCATGCTATGCTTATGATGAGGCCAATGTCTCCGATTCGATTGTATAGTACGGCTTGGAGGGCGGCTGTGTTGGCTTCTGCTCGTCCTTGTCATCATCCGATTAGTAGGAATGACATGATGCCTACGCCTTCTCAGCCGATGAATAGTAGGAATATGTTGTTGGCGATAATGAGGGTTAGTATGGCGATCAGGAATATCAGTAGGTAGGAGAAGAATTTTGTGATGTGTGGTTCTGAGCTTATATATCATGTTGAGAATTGGAGAATGGACCATGTTACAAATAGTGCGATTGGGAGGAATGTTGTGGAGTATAGGTCGATTTTGAGGCTTAATGGGACTTTGAAGTTTGTAATAAATTTTCATTCTCAGTAGGAGGTGATGCTTTCTATGTTCGAATACATGAAGAGTGCTATTGGTACTAGGCTGATTAAGAAAGCGGTTTTGACAGTGTATGTGATGGTGGTTGGGGAGTTTTGGAGTTTTTTTGATAGGAGGGGGAGTAGTATTGGTATGATGATGATTGTTAGTGTGAGGAGTATGGAGGTGTTGAGGAGTAATGTGGTCTCCATTACTTTTACTTGGATTTGCACCAAGATGGGTGGTTCCTAAGACCAGTGGATTACTGTTATCCTTTAAAAGTTAAGGGGGCTGAGGTTTTAGACTCAGATACAGGGGTTAGCAGTCCTTGTTGGTTGAACCTCCCCTCGGCAGGTAAGAAGGGTTTAACTTCTATTTTTAGAATCACAGTCTAATGTTTGAGTTGAAACTATACTTGCATGAGGGGATTCCAGAGATGAGTTCTGGTTTTAGGATTAGGAGTAGTATGGGTAGGATGTGAAGGGTTATTAGGAGATGTTCTCGTGTGCTTGAGTTTTGGAGGGATGTGATGTGGGTTGGTAGGGTCCCTCGTTGGGTTATTAGTAATATGAAAAGGGTGTAGGATGCAGTTAGTAGGGTTGCAGTTCCTGTTAGAATGATTGTGAGGGGGGATCAGTTGAAAAGTGAGATTATGATGGTTAGTTCTGCTATTAGGTTTGTTGTTGGTGGTAGTGCTATGTTTGTGAGGTTTGCTAGCAGTCATCAAGTTGCTATGAGTGGTAGGAGGGGTTGTAAACCTCGTGTTAGGATGAGGATTCGGCTGTGTGTGCGTTCGTAGTTGGTGTTGGCTAGGCAAAATAGTATTGAGGATGTTAGTCCGTGAGAGATTATGAGGATTATTGCTCCTGAGAAGGATCAGTGTGTTTGGATCATGCTTGCGGCAATTACTAGCCCTATATGGCTGACGGAGGAATAGGCGATGAGAGATTTTAGGTCAGTTTGTCGTAGGCAGATTGAGCTGGTTATTAGTGCTCCTCATAGGGCTAAGGTGATGAATGGGTAGTGTAGTTGGCTTGGGAAGGGGCCTGTTAAGATAGTAATTCGTATAATACCGTATCCACCTAGTTTTAGTAAGAGGGCAGCGAGTAGTATGGATCCTGCAATTGGGGCCTCTACATGGGCTTTTGGTAATCATAGGTGGAGTCCGTATAGGGGTGCTTTTACTATGAATGCTATTAGTAGGGCTAAGCTGGATAAGGTATGAGTTCAGGAGGTGGTGAGTATGGGGTTGGTTAGTTTTAGTATAGGTAGGTATAGGGTGCCAGTTTGGGTGTGTAGATGTAAGATGGTAACTAATAGGGGTAGGGAGCTGATGAGGGTATAGAATAGTAGGTAGATGCCGGCACTTAGGCGTTCTGGTTGGTTTCCTCATCGGGTGATTAGGATTAGGGTGGGGATGAGAGTTGCTTCGAATGAGATATAGAATAATATGAGTTCTGTAGTTGAAAAGGCTAGGAGTATGAACGGTTGGATTGTGATTAGTGTTGAGATAAAGATTCGTTTTCGTGTTATGGGTTCATGTTGTAAATGGTTTTGACTTGCTATTATTATAAGGGGTAGTAGTCAACAGGTTAGTACTAGTAATGGTGAGGAGATTTGGTCGATGCCTATTCATTGGGTTAGGTCTTTGTGAGGGTAGTATGTTGGGAGAAGTCATTGTAGGCTTAGTGTAGCGATTAGTAGGCTGTGCGCGGTGGTGTTAGTCCATAGAAATTTTTTAGGGGATAGGAGGGCTATGGGTAGAAGCATGATTGTTGGGATGAGAATTTTTAGCATTGTAGTAGGTTTAGGTTGTGTAGGTGGTCGGAGCCGTGTGTTCGTGTAGATGCTACTAGTATTGCTAGGCCTGTGCCCGCTTCACATGCTGAGAATGCAAGTATAAGTACGGGTATTAAGGTGAAAGATGTTGCTTGATTTTCTACTGGTCAGACTGATAGGGCGATATATATTGATAGTATTATGCTTTCTAGACATAATAGGGCGGAGATTAAATGGGTTCGGTGAAATGCTAGTCCTAAGGTACTTATGGTGAAAGCTGAGTAGAAGCTTAGGTGCAGGAGTGACATAGAGAAAGTCATAGGGTTGAACTATGGTTTGTTGAGTCGAAATCAACTGTCTTGAGGGTAGACTAACTTTCTGGTTATTCTGCCCATTCTAGTCCTCCTTGAATTCATTCGTAGGTTAGTCCTAGTGTGAGTAAGATAATGATGGCAGAGGCTCAGGTTAGGGTTGTGGTTGGGGATTGAAGTTGAATGGCTCAGGGCAGTGGGAGTAAGAGTGCGATTTCTAGGTCAAAAAGGAGGAATAGGATAGCTACTGAGGAAGAATCGGATTGAGAATGGGAGTCGGGCTGATCCGAGAGGGTCAAAGCCGCATTCGTATGGGGATAGTTTTTCTGAGTCAGGGTTAGTTTGGGCGAGTCAAAAGTTTACTGTAGTTAGGAGGAGACTTAGGGCGAGGGAAAGGAGAAGTATGAACGTGATTATGTTGATTGCTCTTCTCTGGGTTTATACCAGATTTTAGAGATTGGAAGTCAATTGTAATTGATATACTAGAAGAGCAGGATCCTCATCAATAGATGGTTATGTAGAGGAATAATCAAATAACGTCTACGAAGTGTCAGTATCAGGCTGCTGCTTCAAATCCGAAGTGATGGTTTGATGTAAAGTGAAATTTGACTAAGCGTAGGAGGCAGACTGATAGGAAAGAGGATCCGATGATTACGTGTAGTCCATGGAATCCTGTGGCTACGAAGAAGGTTGAGCCATATACACCATCGGCGATTGAAAATGGTGCTTCGTAGTATTCTATTGCTTGTAGGGCTGTGAAGTAGAAGCCTAGTAGGATTGTCAAGGTTAGTGCGTGGGTTGCTTGTTTTCGGTTGCCTTCCATGATGCTGTGGTGTGTTCAAGTCACGGTGACACCGGAGGCTAGGAGGATTGCGGTATTTAGTAGTGGTACTTCTATGGGGTTAAGAGGTTTGATTCCTATTGGAGGTCATTGTCCACCTAATTCTGGGGTGGGGACTAGGCTTGAGTGGAAGAAGGCTCAAAAGAAGCCTAGAAAGAAGAAGGCTTCGGATGTAATGAAGAGGATTATTCCATATCGTAGGCCTTTTTGGACGGTTGGAGTGTGGTGGCCTTGGAATGTGCTTTCTCGTACAATATCTCGTCATCATTGCAGTATGACCAGGAGTATTGAAAGTAGGCCTAGAGCTAGAAGTTGTGATGAGTTGTGGTGGAATCATATGATTAGTCCTGAGGTTGTGAGTAGTGCGGCGGCTGCTCCGAAGATTGGTCATGGGCTTGGGTCTACTATGTGGTAGGAGTGTGCTTGGTGGGCCATTAGATGTTTTCTTGTAAGTACAAGCTTAATAGGAGGACGAAGACGTAAGCTTGGATTATAGCTACTGCTACCTCTAGAATGGTTAGTAGAAGTAGGATTAGTGCGGTTAGAATGGAAATTGTTGGTATAATGGGGAGTAGGGCGATTGTAGCTGTGGAGATGAGTTGGATAAGGAGATGTCCTGCTGTGAGGTTTGCTGTGAGGCGGACTCCTAGGGCTAGTGGACGGATGAGTAGACTAGCTGTTTCGATTATGATTAGGGCGGGGATTAGTGGGGTGGGGGTGCCTTCTGGTAGGAGATGTCCGAGAGAGGTTGTGGGTTGGTTTCGTAGACCTGTAAGAAGGGTAGCGAGTCAGAGTGGAAATGCTAGTGCTATGTTTATTGATAGTTGTGTGGTTGGTGTAAATGTGTAGGGTAGTAATCCTAGTAGGTTAATTGTAAGTAGTAGGATTATTAGTGATGTTAGGATTAGGGCTCATTTGTGGCCTTTTTTGTTTAGTGGAATTATTAGTTGTTTTGTGATTAGATTAAGGAGTCACAGTTGGAGAGTGGAGAGGCGGTTGGTGACCCATCGGTTATTTGGTGTGGGGAATAGTAGGGTAGGGAATAATACTGAGAGCAGGATTAGTGGGATTCCTAGGAGGTATGGGCTTGTAAATTGGTCGAAGAAGCTTAGGTTCATGGTCAGGTTCAAGGTGCGGTTTTAGTGGTTGTGGGGATCTTGTTGAGGGGTAGGTTGGTGGCAGTGAATGATAGTAGTTTTGGTTGGATAATTAATGAGAAAGCGAGTCATGTTATTAATAGGGTGAAGAATCATGGGTTTGGGTTGAGTTGTGGCATATCATTAAGGAGGAGTGTGTGGTCCTCTCTTTCTAGCTTAAAAGGCTAGTGCTGTTGCATAGCTTCTTAATGATTAGGATGATAATAGTGAGGATCAGCTCTCAAAGTGGGTGAGGGGGGTGGATTCTACAACGATGGGTATATAGCTGTGGTTGGCGCCACAGATTTCTGAGCATTGTCCGTAGAAGATTCCGGGTCGGGTGGTGATGAATGATGTTTGGTTTAGTCGTCCTGGGATAGCATCAGTTTTTACACCCAGGGTTGGAACTGCTCAGGAGTGGAGAACATCATCGGCTGTAACGATAATGCGGATTGGGGATTCTATTGGTACTACAACGCGATGGTCGACTTCTAGTAGTCGGAAGTGTCCTTGTGGGAGATCTGTTGTGGGGATTATATATGAGTCAAATGACAAGTCTTTGAAGTCTGTGTATTCGTAGGTTCAGTATCATTGATGTCCAATGGCTTTTAGGGTTAGGTCGGGTTCATCAATTTCGTCTATTATATATAGGATTTGTAGGGATGGTAAGGCGAGCAGGATTAGGACGATAGCTGGTAAGATTGTTCAGATTAGTTCTACTTCTTGTGCGTCAACAGTATTTGAAGATAGTTTTTCTATTAGCATGAGTGCTAGGAGGTAGAGAACTAAGCTGCAGATTGCTAGTGCGACTATTAGGGCATGGTCGTGGAATTCAACTAGTTCTTCTATGATGGGGGATGAGGCATCTTGGAAACCAAATTGTGAGTGGTTAGCCATTTAAGATGTACAGGGGTTTCACCTGTGATTTAGCCTTGACAAGGCTAGGTAATTGGTTTACTAACATCTTATAAGAAAGAAGCATAAGTGGTTTGATGCGGTTGGCTTGAAACCAGCATGTGAGGGTTCGATTCCTTCCTTTCTTGTACTTGGACGAAGGCTGGTTCTTCGAAAGTGTGGTATGGGGGTGGGCAGCCGTGGATTCATTCAATGTTGGTGGCGGTTAGTTCTGGTTGCAGAACTTTTCGTTTTGATGCGAAAGCTTCTCAGATGATGAATATTAGTATGATTACAGCTGTCATTGAGATTAGTGAGCCAATGGATGATATAGTGTTTCATAGTGTGTAAGCGTCTGGGTAGTCGGAGTATCGTCGTGGCATGCCGGCTAGTCCTAGGAAGTGTTGGGGGAAGAAGGTGAGGTTTACGCCTGTGAATATGACCCCAAAGTGAGCTTTGGCTCATGTTTGGTGTAGGGTGTACCCTGTAAATAGTGGGAATCAGTGGGTGAATCCTGCTAGGATAGCGAAGACAGCTCCTATTGAGAGGACATAGTGGAAGTGAGCAACTACGTAGTATGTATCGTGCAGGGCGATGTCGAGGGAGGAGTTTGCTAGGACGATTCCTGTGAGACCTCCGATTGTAAAGAGGAAGATGAAGCCGAGGGCTCATAGTATTGGTGGGTCTCATTTAATGGTTCCTCCGTGTAGTGTTGCCAGTCAGCTAAAGACTTTGATGCCGGTTGGGATAGCAATGATTATGGTGGCGGATGTGAAGTATGCTCGGGTGTCTACGTCTATTCCTACTGTGAATATGTGGTGAGCTCATACGATGAAGCCTAGGAATCCGATGGATAGCATAGCTCACACTATTCCTATGTAACCGAAGGGTTCTTTTTTTCCTGCATAATATGTTACTACATGTGAGATTATACCAAAGCCTGGGAGAATTAGGATATAAACTTCAGGGTGGCCGAAGAATCAGAAAAGGTGTTGGTACAGTACTGGGTCTCCTCCTCCAGCTGGGTCAAAGAATGTGGTATTTAGGTTTCGGTCTGTTAGTAGCATGGTGATGCCGGCAGCGAGGACTGGGAGTGAAAGTAGGAGTAGGACAGCAGTGATGAGGACAGATCATACGAATAGGGGTGTTTGGTATTGTGAGAGAGCAGGAGGTTTTATATTAGTGGCAGTTGTGATGAAGTTGATTGCTCCTAGAATAGAGGAGACACCTGCTAGGTGAAGAGAGAAGATGGCTAGGTCTACGGATGCCCCAGCATGGGCTAGGTTACCAGCTAGTGGGGGGTATACGGTTCATCCTGTGCCTGCTCCTGCTTCGACGGTAGAGGAGGCTAGTAGGAGTAGGAAGGATGGTGGAAGTAGTCAGAAGCTTATATTGTTTATTCGCGGGAATGCTATGTCTGGGGCGCCAATTATAAGTGGGAGGAGTCAGTTTCCAAATCCTCCGATCATGATTGGTATTACTATGAAGAAGATTATTACGAAGGCGTGGGCTGTAACGACTACGTTGTAGATTTGGTCATCTCCTAGGAGGGTTCCTGGCTGGCCAAGTTCTGCTCGAATGAGAAGGCTGAGGGCGGTTCCAACTATACCAGCTCATGCACCGAAGATTAAGTATAAGGTGCCGATATCTTTGTGGTTGGTTGAGAATAGTCAGCGGTTAATGAGGGTCACAGGTAAGATGGCTGAGTGTGTAGGCGTTAGGCTGTAGTCCTTTTTACAGAGGTTAGATTCCTCTTCTTATCGGCTCTGTAGTGAAATTCATGTTGAGTTGCAAGCTCATTGATGTACGCTAAGAGTGTACCGGGGCCTATTTTTAGACGAAAGCCTGCTGGTTTGGGCACCTAGCTGTTAACTAGGACCTTGTGGGATCGAGGCCCGCTTGTCTAGGGAAGGCCCTAGCTTAATTAAAGTGTCTGGGTTGCATTCAGGAGATGCAGGGTAGTATCCTGCGGGTCTTAACAGAAACTAAGAGAGTTTAACTCTTGTTTAAGGCTTTGAAGGCCTTCGGTTTAGGTTATCCTAAGTTTCTAGAGAGTAGTTAGGATTATTGGGGAGATGGGTAGAAGTAGGGCTGATAGGGATGTGAGAATGGCTGTTGGGGTGTTTGCTGGTTTATTGATATGCCATTGTTTTATATGGTTTGTGGAGTTTGGTGGGAGTGTGATTGTAGAATAATATGCGAGGCGAAGGTAGAAGAATAGTCCTAGTAGTGATAGTATAGCTATGATTGTAGCTGCTGTGGTTATTTCTTGTTTGGTGAGTTCTTGGACGATAAGTCATTTTGGCAGGAAGCCTGTTAGTGGGGGAAGTCCTGCTAGGGAGAGTAGAGTTAGTATTAGGGTTGTGTTTAGTATGGGCGTTTTTGTCCATGAAGTTATTAGTGTAGACAGTTTTAGGGTTTTAGTTGTGTTGAGGGTGAGGAATACGGTAGTTGTTATTAATGTATATAGGTAGAAGGTTAGTAGGGTGAGTTTGGGGTTGTAGATGAGGATGATTGTTATTCAGCCTAGGTGGGCGATGGATGAGAATGCTATGATTTTTCGGGTTTGTGTTTGGTTCAGGCCCATTCAGCCACCTAGGGCAGTGGAAGCAATGGCTAGGGAGGTTAGTAGTGTCGGGTTGAGGGAGTGGGACGTCAGGAAGAGAATAGTGATTGGAGGGAATTTTATTACTGTTGATAGTAGTAGGGCAGTAGTTAAGGATGAGCCTTGGAGTACTTCAGGGTATCAAAAGTGAAATGGTACTAGTCCGAGTTTTATTGCGATTGCTACTGTTAGTAGCAGGCATGATATTGGGTGACTTAGTTGAGTAATGTCTCACTGTCCTGTAGCTCAAGCATTGGATATGCTTGAGAAGAGGACTAAGGCTGAGGCAGCTGCTTGTACTAGGAAATATTTAACTGCTGCTTCAATGGCCCGCGGGTGATGAGGTTTTGAGATGAGGGGGAGGATAGCTAAGGTGTTGATTTCTAACCCAGTTCAGGCCATCATTCAATGGTTGCTTGAGATTGTGATGGTTGTTCCTAGGAGTAGGCTTATGATAGAGATTAATTTTGCATGTGGGTTCATTAGTAGGGGAAGGGGTTAAACCATCATTTTCGGGGTATGGGCCCGATAGCTTTAGTTAGCTGACTCTACTAGGAAATAATATAAGGGAAGTATGAAGAGTTTTGATCTCTTTTGTGTAGGTTCGAGTCCTACTTTTCTAAGTGTCTTTTAGGAAATGAGAGGGCTGGTGTACCTCTATGTTCACTTTATCATAGTGACCCTTCGTGTTCAGGCACATTTCCAGGTGTATGCTCCTTAGGTAAGGAGGTAGGCCTGCGTAGCAGATTGGCATGCTAGTGTGTCAGAGGCATAATGCTAGTGTCAGGGGTAGGAAGTTTTTTCAAAGTAGATGTATGAGTTGGTCGTAGCGAAATCGTGGGTAGGAGGCACGAACTCATAGGAAGCCTGAGGAGAGGAGTAAGATTTTTGTGGCCAAAATTATTGGGAACAGTTCTGGTGGTAGGTTGAGTGAGCTGGGATTCAAGAATAGAATGGCTGTTAATGTGTTTATTAGCATGATGTTTGCGTATTCGGCTAGGAAGAATAGGGCGAATGGTCCTGCTGCATATTCTACGTTAAAGCCTGATACTAGCTCAGATTCTCCCTCTGTAAGATCGAATGGAGCTCGATTTGTTTCGGCGAGGGTTGAGATGTATCATATTATTGTGAGAGGTCAGGAAGAAAAAATAAGGTATAAGGGTTCTTGAGTGATGGCAAGGGTGCTTAGGGTGTAGTTCCCACTTAGCATGATTACTGACAGTAGGATAATTGCTAGTGTTACTTCATATGAGATGGTTTGTGCTACTGCTCGTAGTGCGCCAATTAGTGCGTATTTTGAATTGGAGGCTCATCCAGATCATAAGATGGAGTAGACTGCTAGGCTTGATATGGCTAGGAGGAAGAGGAGACCCAGGTTTAGGTCAGCGAGGGAGAAGGGGAGGGGGAGTGGGATTCAGATCGTGATCGCTAGAAGTAGGGCTAGTATAGGTGTTATGGTGAAGAGAAGTGGAGAGGATGTGGATGGGCGGATTGGTTCTTTGGTGAAAAGTTTTACTCCATCTGCTACGGGTTGTAGTAAGCCAAACGGGCCTACGATGTTTGGACCTTTTCGGGCTTGCATATAACTTAGGGTTTTTCGTTCTACTAGTGTTAGGAAGGCAACGGCAATTAGAATTGGGATGGCATAGGATAAGGCTATGACGAGGTAAATTAGGGTGAAAGATCAGGTCATGATCTGGGCTAGGGAGAGGATTTGAACCTCTGGTGAAAGGACTTAAGCCTTTTGCATTTGCCGGGCTCTGCCACGCTAGCGGTCCTTTTCTAGGACAAGATGTGTGGGTACTCTTTTTTGTAATTCAGTTGGGTTCATTACTTAGAGAGGAGGCGTGCTTGTAGCATTGGCCTCACTTTTCCGGTCCTTTCGTACTAGGGAAAGTGTAAGCATAGATAGAAACCGACCTGGATTGCTCCGGTCTGAACTCAGATCACGTAGGACTGTTAATCGTTGAACAAACGAACCCTTAATAGCGGCTGCACCATTAGGGTGTCCTGATCCAACATCGAGGTCGTAAACCTCCTTGTCGATACGGGCTCTTGAAGGAGATTGCGCTGTTATCCCTGGGGTAGCTTGGTTCATTAGTCAATTATATTGGGTCTGGGTACTGTTAGTACGTTGAGGAGTTGCTCTTGGTTAAGAGGTGTGGTCTTATTTTTGGAGGTTTTGTTTTTCTCCAAGGTCGCCCCAACCGAAAAATGCGAACCAATGTTTTAAGGATGGTGGGCCTAGTAGGTTTGTATTTAGATGTAGTGGCCGTTGATTTTTAAGTTCCACAGGGTCTTCTCGTCTTATGAGTTTATTCCTGCTTTTGCACAGGAAGATCAATTTCACTGATTATCTGTGAGAGACAGTTAGGACCTCGTTTAGCCATTCATACAGGTCTCGATTTATGGGACAATTGATTGCGCTACCTTCGCACGGTTAGGATACCGCGGCCGTTAAACGTTGTGTCACTGGGCAGGCATCACCTTCAATACTTGGTTAGCTGAAGGCTATGTTTTTGGTAAACAGTCGGGCCCTGGGTTTGCCTAGTTCCTTTCACAGATTTTAATCTTTCTAGTGAGCGCTCCTGGGTTGGGTTAACAGAGTTGATCTAATGTTTTGGCTTGTTAGTTGTGACATTATTTGGTCTGTTGATGGTTTGATAATATAAGCTTGCGCTTGAGAGGGGAGGGCCCTAGTTACTCATTCTAGCATTAATTCTCCTATTGTAATAGGTTAGCCTGTTAGTGATAAGGGAGTCGTGTTGTTTCTTGATTTTTGGGCGAGGAGCTTTGACGCACTCGTTGTTGATGGCTGCTCGGAGGCCTACAGTGTCAGGGGTGGTGTTAATTAGTTATCCGCTAGGAGAGGTTGTATTCTTTTTTAAAGGGGCTGTACCCCCTTTAAATTGCTCTTGATTCACTACGAGGGTGGCTTAAGAATGTCCATGGAGGAGAATTAAGAGGGAACTTAGATTCATTTCACAGGCAACCAGCTATCACCCAGCTCGGTTGGCTTTTCACCGCTACTAGCAAGTCGTCCCACTCTTTTGCGACAGAGACGGGTTCGCTCTGAGAAGCTGCTTGTAAGTAGCTCGCTTGGGTTTCGGGAAGGCAAACTTAAACTCGTTTTGCTTGGTTGTTCTTGCTAAATCATGATGCAAGAGGTACAAGGGTTTATCTTTGCTGTCTGTTGCTTGGGTTTTCATTACTCTTTCATCTTTCCCTCACGGTACTTAATCTCTATTGCGCCATAAGTGGTTGACTTTTCTATCGCCTATACTAAGTCTGGAGAATGTTTTAGTTTTGGTGGTAAAGTTAGTTCTTGAGTGTTGCTGGTGGAGTGTGGTTGGGCTAGAGTTAGGCTTCAAGACGATCTGGGGGGTGGCAGATATCTTTCAGGTGTAAGCTGAATGCTTTGTGTTATAGCTACGCCTTGGTGTGCTAAGTGCACCTTCCGGTACACTTACCTTGTTACGACTTACCTCATCTTCGGCTAACGGACATATTAGTTATTAGTGTTTGTGGCTTGTGAGGAGGGTGACGGGCGGTATGTACGTGTCCCAGGGCCGGCTTAAAGGGGGCTTAATTATCTCACTTTACTGCTAAATCCGCCTTCTAAAGGTGATTTCACACCTCTTTCCGTTGATCTAGTCTATCTTAGAAAATGTAGCCCATTTCTTCCATCCCATAGGCTATACCTTGACCTGTCTTGTTAGCGGGATTGTGGCTATTGTGCTCACTGTAGGTCCCTCAGGCGAGGTGAGCTGGCGACGGCGGTATGTAGGCTGTGCTGGCGAGGGGTGGTTGGGTGTATCGTGGGTTATCGATTATAGAACAGGCTCCTCTAGGTGGGTTTGGGACACCGCCAAGTCCTTAGAGTTTTAAGCGTTTGTGCTCGTAGTTCTCGGGCGGATGCTTAGGTAGGGTAGGCATCAAGATTTAGGGCTAGGCATAGTGGGGTATCTAATCCCAGTTTGTGTCCTAGCTTTAGTGGGGTTCAATCAGTCGATTGGGCTAAGATCGTTTTGAGGGTGGTCTTAGTTGCATCTTAAGCTTATGACGGCTTGGTTGTACTTTGATCTTAGTTGTAATGATAGCGTGATACCACTCTTTACGCCGCAGTACTATTAGTTTGGGTCTCTTGTGTGACCGCGGTGGCTGGCACAAGATTTACCGACCCTAAGGGTTGCTGTAACTAAGTCAAGTTTGCACTCATTGCTTAATACTAATTACTGCTGAGTACCCGTGGGGGTGTGGCTGAGCAAGGCGTCTTGGGCTACAATTATGAGTGTGCCTGATACCCGCTCCTCTTGTCTTAGCAAGACGTTTGAGGGCATTTACACTGGAACGCGGATACTTGCATGTATATGTCAGGCAAAAACTAACAGTAAGGTTAGGACTAAGTCTTTTGTTCTTGGGTGTGAGTGACAGCCGTCTTGGCAGCTTCAGTGCCATGCTTTGGTTGTAAGCTACAAGAAC